TCGACAAAAAAGAATCAATTTGGATAGCCCTTTGTGGCTCCGGTGGCGACTAGATCAACGTGTTATTTCTTCAAGAGAAGCTCCTATCGAAGTTCACTACGAATCTTTGGGTACCTATCATGAGATTTATGGGCACTATCTAATAGTAAGAAGTATAAAAAAAGAAATTCGTTGTATATACATTCGAACCACTGTTGGTCATATTTCTTTTTATCGAGAAATCGAAGAAGCTATACAAGGCTTTTGCAGGGCTTACTCATATGGTATCTAACCATACAGATGGTATCTAAGATTAAGTAAATTTATGATACCGGTGTGAATTCGGGTCTCTCCGGGTCAACTAGGATCATAGTTATGTTCTTGAATTTCTACGCGAATTAAGGTGAAGAAAAGAAAGTTTTCCAATCATTGACTCAAACCCATTGTCGAACCAAACCCCACTGAATGGAATATGGAGGTATTTATGGCAGAACGGGCCAACCTAGTCTTTCACAATAAAGTTATAGATGGAACTGCCATTAAACGACTTATTAGCAAATTAATAAATCACTTCGGAATGGCATATACATCACACATTCTGGATCAAGTAAAGACTCTGGGGTTCCAGCGAGCTACTGCTACATCCATTTCATTAGGAATTGATGATCTTTTAACAATACCTTCTAAGAGATGGCTAGTCCAAGATGCTGAACAACAAGGTTTGATTTTGGAAAAACACCATCATTATGGGAACGTACATGCGGTAGAAAAATTACGCCAATCCATTGAGATATGGTATGCTACAAGTGAATATTTACGACAAGAAATGAATCCTAATTTTAGGACGACTGACCCTTTTAATCCAGTCCATATAATGTCTTTTTCGGGAGCTAGAGGAAATGCATCTCAAGTACACCAATTAGTAGGTATGAGAGGATTAATGTCGGATCCACAAGGACAAATGATCGATTTACCCATTCAAAGCAATTTGCGTGAAGGACTGTCTTTAACAGAATATATCATTTCGTGCTACGGAGCCCGCAAAGGGGTTGTGGATACTGCTGTACGAACATCAGATGCTGGATATCTTACGCGCCGACTTGTTGAAGTAGTTCAACACATTGTTGTACGTAGAACAGATTGTGGCACCATTCGAGGGATTTCTGTGAGTTCTAGGAATAGAATGATGCCGGAAAGAATTTGGATACAAGCATTAATTGGTCGTGTATTAGCAGACGATATATATATAGGTTCACGATGCATTGCCATTCGAAATCAAGATATGGGGATTGGACTTGTCAATCGATTCATAACCTCTCAAACACAACCAATATCGATTCGAACCCCCTTTACTTGTAGGAGTACATCTTGGATCTGCCGATTGTGTTATGGCCGGAGTCCCACTCATGGCAATCTGGTGGAACTGGGAGAAGCTGTAGGTATTATTGCGGGTCAATCTATTGGAGAACCGGGCACTCAACTAACATTAAGAACTTTTCATACCGGTGGAGTATTCACGGGGGGTACTGCAGAACATGTCCGAGCCCCTTCTAATGGAAAAATCAAATTCAATGCGGGTTTGGTTCATCCTACACGTACACGTCATGGGCATCCTGCTTTTCTATGTTATATAGACTTGGATGTAACTATTGAAAGTGAAGATATTCTACATAACGTGACTATTCCACCAAAAAGTTTTCTATTAGTTCAAAATGATCAATATGTAGAATCAGAACAAGTGATTGCTGAGATTCGCGCGGGAACATACACTTTGAATTTTAAAGAGAGGGTTCGAAAACATATTTATTCTGACTCAGAGGGAGAAATGCATTGGAGTAACGATGTGTACCATGCACCCGCATTTAAATATAGTAATGTCCATATCTTACCAAAAACAAGTCATTTATGGATATTATCAGGAGGGTCGTGCAGGTCCGGTGCAGTTCCTTTTTCACTCCACAAAGATCAAGATCAAATGAACATTCATTCTCGTTCTGCTGGAGGAAGATATATTTCTAACCTTTTAGTAAGTAATGATCAAGTAAGGCACAAATTCTTTAGTTCAAATACTTCTGGTAAAAAAAAAAGTGGGATTCCAGATTATTCAGGGCTTAATCGAGGTCCTTGTAATTTCCTATATCCTGCTATTCTTCACGCTAATTCAGATTTATTGGCAAAGAGGCGAAGAAATCGATTCATCATTCCATTTCAATCAATTCAAGAACGAGACAAAGAACTAATGCCCCCTTCCGGTATCTCGATTGAAATACCTATCAATGGTATTTTTCGTAGAAATAGTATTCTTGCTTATTTCGATGATCCTCAATACAGAAAAAAGAGTTCAGGAATTACTAAATATAGGACTATAAGGTTTCATTCCATTTTCAAAAAAGAGGATTTAATTGAGTATAGAGGATTCAAAGAATTTAAGCCAAAATACCAAATGAAAGTAGATCGATTTTTTTTCATTCCCGAGGAAGTGCATATTTTACCCGAATCCTCTCCCATAATGGTACGGAAC